ATCAAAAAATATTTTTTTTTGATTGGGTGAATTGATTTCTTGATCTTGATAAATCATAAGATAAAAAAGATGTTTTTTATCTATTTTATCAATTTTTTGATAATTCTTAGTCCCGGTCTTAGTATTTTTATTATTGTTGGTATCGGTCTTGATCCAGGTCTCAATATTGATTGTCTTTCTAAGACAAAAATTGATGATTTTCCAATCAAAATATTTTCTATCTGGATTTTTTTCCATATACATAATATCACGTTTTTCTAGATAATTATTGATAGGGATATCTCCTAGTATATCAAAAAATTTGCCTTTATGTGTGTTGTAATTATAAGAACCTTCTTGATTCTTATTTACTTGTAATGCAGATCCATATATGTATGGATCCCTCTTATTTTCATAATTAATAGATCTATAAGATAAAAGGTTATATCTATAGTATTTTTGAAAATTATCTTTTTGATTTGATAATGAATATACTTTGTAATCCTTTTGTTTTTTGGAATGAATTAAGTGGTTTTTTTCATATGAATTTTCTTTGTTTAAATCTTTATTTTGAATTGTACCACATTGATTGATTCTATTTCTCCATTTTTGTGCTATTAATCTAGAGCATCTAATCTGAGAGAAATTATAGTGATAATGACCTCTTAACCAGGTTTTCCATTGATTTATTCCAGAATTACGAAGTTTCTTATATCTTAATTCAGAATTAATTCTTTTTTGTGTTACAAAAGAATCTTTTATTGAAGTGTTAATAAAAAAAGATGTTCCGCGATATTGAAGAGTGGATCTTAACTTATACAAGTTAAAAACTGGGGTTTGTGATAATTTGTAAAATACATATGCTTGAGACAAGGAGAATAAGTCACAAAAATTCTGTGAATTTTTATTACTAATATTATAAATTGACTTTTTTATAGTCGAAATAAAGTGAATTCTATTTAGATTTTTTTTATTAATTTTTTCTTGATTTTTTTTATTATTGTAAAGGGTTTTATCAAGAATTTTTTTTGTTGATTCAAGAAAAAATTGTATATTAATTTTGGAAATATTAATGATAGATAGAAAGACATCTATGTAGATTCTTTCGGTGAAAAATTTAAAAAAAAAATGGAATTTACGGATTAATCGAGCATTCATTCTTTTTAATATTTGCAAAATATTTTTTGGTGATTCGAATCTTTTAGCATTATAACTTATTTTTTTAGGACTAATATTTATTCCCGGAGTCACTTTTTTTTTCTCTTTTGTAATTCTTTCTATTTTTTTTATGATTGTGCTTGTTCTATCAGTCAGATCCTTCATTTTTTTTTCTGTCAGTAAATAATTTGTCCAATCTGTAGGTCGAATTCGACTAAAGGATTCATGAATTATCTGATTGCTGGTCATAGAATCTTTTTCTTTTTTCGTTTCGCTTGATTTATATACTTTTCTCAATCTAAATACTAGAATTGGATTGACTTTTGAAAGTTCTTTTCTTATTTTTTTAAAAAGTGGAATACTTTTGATAATCCATTTTTTTGTTTTTTTTGAGATATTTAGAAACAATTTTGTTCTTTCTTTTAAAACTTTTAGAACTAGTAAATACTTCTTTTTAAAATTTCCAATTTTTTTTTTGAATTTCTTAAAAATAGGTTCAAAAAAGGAAGACCGTTTTCGAGGAGAACCAAAAGGAAGTTCAGCTTCCATTCCCCAAACTGTTAAAAAGCAAAAATCGTCTTTTTGCCCTTTCTTTTTCATTCGATCTATATGAGAGGATCTCGGCTTAGATCTGTGCCAAGGTTTCAGACAGAAAGGAAATAGGATCTTTATCTGAATGCCGTCTATTAACCAATTTTTCGGAAATTCTGTTTCTGATAATTGAACACCATTATAAGTACATTTAACATGGATTTCTCTATTCCATTCTTTTAAATCCTCAGACCACTCAGGAAATTGCAATAATAATATACGGCCAATATTTTTACCTATTATTAATAAGGGTAATATAACATATTTTCTAAGAGTCGATTGAGTTAGTAACATGGAACCTCTTATTACTTGAGCAAATGGAATGGTATCCCAGGTTTCGGCTATTTCTATTCGCGCTTTCTCTTTTCTTTTGTTCTCGTCTTTTTTGTCCTTCTCCTTTTTCTTCCCTTCTTTTATTTTTCCTTCTGTATAATCTGAAATTTTTAATTCTGATCTTTTTCCTATCCAGTTTCGAAAAATAAGTTTCATTAGTCCGGAGATATCAAAAGAAAAAAGGCGCGATTTGTCTATTCTGTCCAAAAAGAGTGGAGAATGTGCATTTGCTTGAAGGAGTTCCCAAATAACTGTCTTACGTCTTTGGGCTCGCATAGAACCTTTTATTATGTCTCGACGAAAATCCGATTGTTGCGAATAGCGTATCAAAGCCACTTCATCTGTTTGATCAGTATTATTAGTATCTTTATTATTAGTATCGGCATTTTGTCGGTTATCGGTAAAAATAACTACACGTTTGGCTTTTCTTGAACGAATT